CTATTGCATTGGCGTAAAAACAAAACAATATCTGATTCCTTGAAATCAAGGAAAGATATTGAAAAATAAATTTTCGAAATCAACTTTTATATGTAGCGGAAAAGAATAGCGATTTATTCCTATGAAGTATCCAGTAACAAGAAGATTAAATCGGAAATATCGACAAATTCTTGCCTTGCGTGGTCTAAGGAAATAAAAAAAATCAATCCGCTTGTACAATTTAATCTATATCGAATTAATCTATATCGAATTTAAATATCAGAATAGCTGATATAGTCATCATTCAATGGGTCAGGTCCACTTACTTTTTATTGATTTATAATTTTATGGTGGGTTTGATAAGAACAATGGAGAAGTAAGAATACTTTGGTTTGGTTATTAATAATAGGGATTGGATAAAGGACTACTATGTCACTACAGGGTAGACTACTCCTAATAAGTGCAATTAGTTATTATGATAATGAATAAATGTTCAACTTTCTAACTATAACTCATAATAATCAGAACTCATTATAATGGTGGTTACCTTTTTCTTTTTTTAGAAAAAAAATATCTCTGTTCTCCGCTGAAAAATGAAGACTAAATCTTGAGTTTAGTGGAAAAAGCCCTTTATCGGATTTGAACCGATGACTTACGCCTTACCATGGCGTTACTCTACCGCTGAGTTAAAAGGGCCCGTTTTATTCAATTCATGAATTTTCCATTATGAGTCTAATGCATATATGTCCGCATATGCATATGTGTCTGCATATATGTATATATGTACATATATGCATAGGGGTTCATACAAGAACCATCAAATAAAAAAATTCTATGGAATCATAACATAAAAAAAGTAGGAAAGACTCTTCGGATCTAGTCATACCATTAGATTCTATTGACAATTCCAAAAAAACTGTTCATAGTATGATAATACTATGATGATGATTATCATAGTATGATGACGGTCGGGTGGATATGCCCCTATCGTCTAGTGGTTCAGGACATCTCTCTTTCAAGGAGGCAGCGGGGATTCGACTTCCCCTGGGGGTAGGGAGGAAGTTGATCGTAGATTATCAATAAATCTAGAATTAATTCTTCCTGGGTCGATGCCCGAGCGGTTAATGGGGACGGACTGTAAATTCGTTGACGATATGTCTACGCTGGTTCAAATCCAGCTCGGCCCAATAATTCGTTGCTCCATGAATATGAAATAACCAATTTGTCCTCCAGAAACAGAAATGCCTGATCCGTAGAAATGAAGAGAAAGAGTCAATTTTTTCTCTATCCATGTTTTTGTCATTCGTTCTGATTTTTCTAACGATCTAGATTAATGATACTTAATTAAGATTAAGTAAGTATCATAAAGATAAAAAAAATAGTATTAAGATTAAGTAAGTATCATAAAGATAAAAAAAATAGTTCTTTTTCTCATTGAAAAATTTATTATCTATTTTTTTGGCAATAAAATAACCACTCGTTACTAGTAATCCGTGTCGCTCTCACTATATTCCATATCCATGTGGATATTCAGTATATCATTCGTGTTTCTGTTACAACACAACGAATAGAATGTTCTTATCAAACTAGTAAGAATATGTATGCCATACACCTTGCTGGGATTGTAGTTCAATCGGTCAGAGCACCGCCCTGTCAAGGCGGAAGCTGCGGGTTCGAGCCCCGTCAGTCCCGAACTAGGATCCGATGAATTTATCAATTCATCTCCCCATTTTCTGTGAAAGGGGGGACAGGTAGCAAGATCTAATCCCCAGCGGAGCGGGGATCCTTATTTCTTTTGTTTTTCGTTTCGCATTTATCATCAGACAAGTACGGGAATTTCCATTTCTTTCACTAATACCGATTGATAAGGGGAGACATATGTAAGTTGGTACAATCGGTGGCATTACTATATTCAGTATTTTAATAGATACCATACTCGTCTGACTTTCTTTTTCAATTGTTCTTAAACAATGAAATGGAATAGAGTTCCCCTATTTTTACCGGGAGTACATACACAAATTGTATTCGTTTATTGTACGATACACAATGAACTTAACATAATTACCTCGACTTTGTTTGTGTATCCTCAATGACTAATTGGAAACAATCTATCTATTCTCATGCAAATTGCACACTGAATTTTTTATCTCATAATTGTATGTAATTGTATGTATAAGTATAAGGAAAGAGAGTTGTATAAGGAAGACAAAGACAGTAGGTTATGGAAAAGAAAAAAAAGTGGAAAAAAGGATGAAAAATTCAATGGAATTCCTGATCCAATAAAGAATCCCATTTCGGATTTAGTATGGATAAAATAAAAGATTTTCTTATGTTATACTATTCAATTCTCGACGATGAATCGATTTGATAGATCAGATATTGTTATTCATAATATTGATCCGATTCAGTATCATCAGAATTCAATTCATCCCATTGAACTGACAGGAGTAAAATTTCTTATCTCTATGGGATTAGATCCCGAGTTATTGCGAAGTAAAAAAACAATGAGATTATGGAAGTCAATATTCTCGCATTTATTGCTACTGCACTGTTCATTCTAGTTCCTACTGCTTTTTTACTTATTATCTACGTAAAAACAGTCAGTCAAAATGATTAATTTAACTGAAACTTGGTTGGATTATTAGTTCTTATCAATGATTGAAGAAATAAAAGAAAGGGATTAAAACTCCAAGTTTTAAATGAAACGATTTGGCTGGAATCATAAGTATCTAAGATAGTGTGGTAGAAAGAACTATATTATATATAGTTCTTTCTACCACACTAGATAGTATTGTATATCATCTAATACATATACATCGAAATAGCAGTCTAATTCTATTTCTTTTTTTTTCGCTACATCTACTTGTATGGGTTTCGATCAATCCAAAATAATCCAAGGCCAACTCTTCTAATTCCTAGGCTTCTTATAACTTAATAACTTAATATATAGTATAGATTTATATTAATAATTAGATTTATATATTAATAATTAGATTTATATATAAAATATAAAAAAAAATAAAAGAAAACGAAACCAGGGAATCTTTTTTTTTTAGTTTCGCAAAACGATCAATTAAACGATTGATACAATTCGATCACTCAATCGATTATTCAATTAGTAGTACCCCTAGAGTCCACTTCTTCCCCATACTACGAGTGAGAGGGAAAATGTAAAGACTACCATTAAAGCAGCCCAAGTGAGACTTACTATATCCATGTGAATTATGTCTCCTATCTCTATGAAGGAATTATTTCATTATTGATTATTGATCAATAATCATAGTGGAATCAATGGTGCAGAGTCAAAAGAAAATAGTATTCTGACTTAAGGCTATTGATGAACTAATCCAATGAATCCACTCGTAACAAGTTCCTATATTATAAAATTTCTGGTAGAATCGGGAAGCATTAAGCACAAATACGATACACACACCTTTTTTTTATTTGGAAATAGCAAAGGAATGCTCCTAATGGAACATGTAGAAATAGTAAGACCTATTGTTATTGTTTGTTACCTTTCTTTCATAAGCAAAAGACGTCAAAATATACCATCAAGATAGATAACCATCTATCAGATACCTCTATTTTATTTGATCTAAGGCTTACTTCTTTCTGTGAAAGAATGGAATGGTAAGACACCACCACCATTATTACATACATTCTTTTTTTTGTAATCTATAGGTAGTGTAAGATAATTAGGAAGTCTTGATAGTCTTTTGTATAATCTCTTCTTCAATCCTAGGAGCAAAAATGGAGTGTCCTTTAGGAACCTTTGGATACTAAGATTTCCGACCTCTTACTTTCGTAGTTCTGAATCCCAGAATTGACTCTCACTATTTATTTGATTCAATTGATATCATAAATCAAATAAATGTCCGAATCAATCATTAATTAATAAGTAAGGGTTACTTCATACCTATTGGTTTAGATCAGCAGAATAAGAAATTTCAAGTCTTTTGTTGATCAGGCGACACCCGGATTTGAACTGGGGATAAAGGATTTGCAGTCCCCCGCCTTACCACTTGGCCATGCCGCCAAATCTGATCCAAAATGGACAATATTTTTATCCATCCATATTCTATTACTAATTTTTTTTTGATCTTGAATCCCATTGTACTTATCCCTTTTCAAAAATGAATCCCTATTTTTTATTGGATCCAGTTTAGATTATTCTCTTCGATTGATTGTATCTCAAAAGACACACTGCTTAAAAACTTCCCTTCTCCTTCTATTGAAAAGAGAAAAAATAGATTTCCGGTCAGAGACCGAAAAATTCAGGGCAAATTGGAACCATTAACGATTTTTACTTTAGAATTAGTGAACGGTTCTTAAATTTGTATCTCAAATTGTGTTTCTTTAATGGTATAACAAAATCAAATTGATTTACGACTAATCAGTATCAATTATTTTCAATAATCAATCCTTTTCAATTTCAATTATAACAAAATATATGTGGATATGTAAACCCCAGAACAGAAATTGTTACACAGATACCGAATTGGGTCTTTCTCTTATGTACATATCCCTATAGAGAATTATCGTGCTTAAATTTTTCATTGAATATTTTGAATAGAAAATAGGAATTATGATATAGTGCGACCTGACTTCTGTTGCCACAAGTAAAATTACGATAAAAGATGCGATATGCGGATAGGTATATCGGCATGTACTTAATAAATACTACTCCTATTACTATTACGCAATTCAATCGTATTCTCTCTATAAATTCTACTACCAAAAAGAATCCGCGAATTCTTTTTTGAACATTAAAGTGTGCTAAAAAAAGGAAATTCTATAGTGTGCTAAAAAAAGGAAATTCTATACTGCTCCTGATTATTCTGTCTTTATCTCATTCATAAAGAGCAGATTTAATCCTGAATCCATTTATTTTTTTGGTACCCACCCAATCCGATCGTAATATCATAATAATAGGTAGAAATTGGATCAATTTTTATATTCTATACAAGACTCCATAAGTGGAAGTGATAGAATTTTTTTTCCAGGAATGTTTTATCAATTCA